ATTTTATAAAAGGCAGTGTGATAAAGCATCAATACTGAAAAAGTAAAGAGCCCCGAGTTAATAGAAACTGAGGAGATTGACTCGGAAATGCATTTTGTCGGGAGCTCCATTGTCGAGTTTAGGCCTAATCATTAACGGAGAAGCTATGGGAACGACGGAACCCGTGACTGCATAGGATTCTATTGAAAACGAATCCTAATGATTCATTGGGTGGGATGGCGGAACGGACCAGGAACCAATTAATTCAATTTTTCTGAAATAGTCATGGGTTGACCCTACAAATGAAGCAGAAAAGAGTCAATATTCGCCCGCGAAACATTGATTTTTTGGATTAATAAATTAAAAAAAAAAGTGAAAAAAGAATTCGTTATCGTTATGTTATAATGTGTTAGATTTAAATTAAAATTAGATTTAAATTAAAAAAAAAAAAACATTAACTAAATTAACTAACTAAATTAACTTTTTATATAATACTAAACTAAATTAACTTATTATATAAATATATAAATATAAATAATATTATATAATATAAATATATAATAAAAAAAAAAAAATATATAAACTTTATATAAATATACTTTATATGAATATAAATTTATATAAATATAAACTAATAAATATTTAATTTAATATATAATTAAATATATATATTTAATTTAAATTTAATAAATATAATATATAATTTTTTAATAAATATTTAATAAATATATAATTTAATATATAATAAATATTAAACTATTATAAATAAATATTAAACTATTATATAATAAAACTATATAATATTATATAATAAAACTATATAATATAAAAATGAAAAAATACATATATATATATCTTGTAGGTAAATATATCTTGCATGCAGCTTTCTTTCCTATGTAATATCAATAAATCCCATTATTTAGTGTATTATTAATAAAATACATGTGTATCTGTAATATTATTGAATCCTTTATATTGAATTGTTTCTTCTTTCGCGAGGAGCCGGATGAGAAGAAACTCTCATGTCCGGTTCTGCAGTAGAGATGGAAGAGGGAAACAACCATCAACTATAACCCTAAAAGAACCAGATTCCGTAAACAACATAGAGGAAGAATGAAAGGAATATCTTATAGAGGCAATCATATTTGTTTCGGAAGATACGCTCTTCAGGCACTTGAACCCGCTTGGATCACAGCTAGACAAATAGAAGCGGGGCGAAGAGCAATGACCCGATATGCGCGTCGTGGTGGAAAAATATGGGTACGTATATTTCCCGACAAACCTGTTACAGTAAGACCTACAGAAACACGTATGGGTTCGGGGAAAGGGTCTCCCGAATATTGGGTATCTGTTGTTAAACCGGGTCGAATACTTTATGAAATGGGCGGAGTATCCGAAACTGTGGCCAGAGCAGCCATTTCAATAGCTGCGTGCAAAATGCCTATACGAACTCAATTTATTATTGCGGGATAGAGATGTAGAACAAAAGAAAAGGGTATTAGGAATGAAAAAATACAATTGCGGGTTTATTTATTTTTAGACAGATAATATTTCTTTTCTTCATCCTTTGCATTGAAAGAGCAGATAAAAAATGATATGATTCAACCTCAGACCCTTTTGAATGTAGCAGATAATAGCGGGGCTCGAGAATTGATGTGTATTCGAATTTTAGGAACTAGTAATCGCCGATATGCTCATATTGGTGACGTTATTGTTGCTGTAATCAAAGAAGCAGTGCCAAATATGCCGCTTGAAAGATCAGAAGTAATTAGAGCTGTAATTGTACGTACGTGTAAAGAACTCAAACGTGAAAACGGTATGAGAATACGATATGATGACAATGCAGCAGTTGTCATTGATCAAGAAGGAAATCCAAAAGGGACTCGAGTTTTTGGTGCAATCGCCAGGGAATTGAGAGAATTCAATTTCACTAAAATCGTCTCATTAGCTCCTGAAGTATTCTAAATATTAGTAGATGAAATTATGATATATTAGAATATCTGAAATAGATAAATTAGTAGATTGTATCTCAAGCATATATTTTTTTTATGAATTTATAAAAAAAAAAAGAAAAAAAAAAAAAATAAACACGTTGATTATATCAAAATTAGGAGGCAACTATAATTATAGTTCATCATGGGTAGGGACACTATTGCCGAAATAATAACTTCTATAAGAAATGCTGACATGAAAAAAAAAGGAACGGTTCGAATAGCATCTACTAATATCACCGAAAACATTGTTAAAATACTTCTACAAGAAGGTTTTATTGAAAACGTTAGAAAACATCGAGAAAGTAAGAAAAATTTCTTGGTTTCAACCCTGCGACATAAAAGAACTAGGGAAAGAATATATAAAACTATTTTAAAGCGTATCAGCCGACCCGGTCTACGAATCTATTCCAACTACCAACGAATTCCTAGGATTTTAGGCGGAATGGGGATTGCTATTCTTTCTACTTCTCGAGGTATAATGACAGATCGAGAAGCTCGCCTAGAAGGAGTTGGGGGAGAAATTTTGTGTTATATATGGTGATCCTTTTCCTACGATATCCTAATTTGATCTCTAACTTCCCAGTTGTGAAAAGAATGAAAAGAAAAAGAGAGGAAAAATGAGTTATATGACTGCTCCCCCATTAATTGATACTTCAAGGAAGGGTTGCCCGGAATGAAAGAATAAAAATGGATTCATGAGGGTTTAATTACTGAATCACTTCTCAATGGTATGTTCCGGGTCCCTTTAGACAATGAAAATCTAATTCTAGGTTATGTTTCGGGGAGGATCCGACGCGGTTTTATCCGGCAGGAGATAGAGTCAAAATCGAAGTAAGTAGTTATGATTCAACCAGCAGGGGACGTCTAATTTATAGACTTCGCAACGAAGATTTGAACGATTAGGAGATTTTTTGAATTTCATTCGTGGGGATACAATTTGAGGTTCAAAAATTAAGGAAACTTTTTTTATTTCAAAGAATAGATTCAGAATTAAGGTAAGGAATCGTAAATATGAAAATAAGGGCTTCTGTTCGTAAAATTTGTGAAAAATGTCGACTGATCCGTAGGCGCGGACGAATTATAGTGATTTGTTCTAATCCAAGACATAAACAGAGACAAGGATAATCTTTTTGGCTTTCTAAAGGAAGGATCAATGTAAAAATCAAGATTTTAACATGAAATGGATATCTCCGTATATTTCTGACTCATATTTATGAGATGATAAAATATGACAAAACCTATACCAAGAATTAGTTCACGTAGAAATGGACGTATTGGTTCGCGTAAGAATGGACGTAGAATACCAAAAGGAATTATTCATGTTCAAGCGAGTTTCAACAATACCATTGTAACTGTTACAGATGTACGAGGGCGAGTGGTTTCTTGGTCCTCCGCGGGTACTTCTGGATTCAAAGGCGCAAAAAGAGGAACACCTTTTGCTGCTCAAGCCGCAGCATCAAATGCTATTCGTACAGTCGTCGATCAAGGTATGCAACGCGCAGAAGTCATGATAAAAGGTCCTGGTCCCGGACGAGATGCAGCATTACGAGCTATTCGTCGAAGTGGTATACTATTAAGTTTCGTACGCGATGTAACTCCTATGCCACATAATGGATGTAGACCCCCTAAAAAAAGACGTGTATAGAAATAAGAATTGAACGGATTTCAAGAGAAATAAATGATTTAATAATCTAATCAAATAACAATAATATATTATTATGGTTCGAGAGGAAATAGCAGGATCCACTCGAACACTACAGTGGAAGTGTGTTGAATCAAGAATAGACAGTAAGCGTCTTTATTATGGGCGTTTCGTTCTGTCCCCGCTTATGAAAGGTCAAGCCGATACCATAGGTATTGCTATGCGACGGATTTTACTTGAAGAAATAGAAGGAACATGTATAACACGTGCAAAATCTGAAAAAGTACCACATGAATATTCTACGATAGTGGGTATTGAAGAATCAGTACATGAAATTTTAATGAATTTGAAAGAAATTGTATTGAGAAGTAATCTATATGGCACTCGAGACGCATCCATTTGCGTCAAAGGCCCCAGATACATAACAGCTCAAGATATTATCCTACCACCTTCTGTGGAAATAGTTGACACTACACAGTATATAGCTACCCTGACAGAGCCTCTTGATTTGTGTATTGAATTACAAATCCAAAGAGATCGCGGATATCGTATGAGACCCACAAATAACTCTCAAGATGGAAGTTATCCTATAGATGCTGTATCCATGCCTGTTCGAAATGCGAATCATAGTATTTATTCTTATGGGAATGGAAATGAAAAACAAGAGATCCTTTTTCTAGAAATATGGACAAATGGAAGTTTAACTCCTAAAGAAGCACTCCATGAAGCTTCTCGTAATTTGATTGATTTATTTATTCCTTTTCTACATGCAGAGGAAAAGGACATTAATTTCGAAGAAAATAAAAGCAGATTTACTCTACCCCTTTTTACCTTTCATGATAGATTAGCTAATCTAAAGAAAAACAAAAAAGAAATTGCATTGAAATGTATTTTTATTGACCAATCAGAATTGCCTTCCAGGACCTATAATTGTCTCAAAAGGTCCAATATACATACATTATTGGACCTTTTGAGTAACAGTCAAGAAGATCTTATGAAAATTGAATATTTTCGGATAGAAGATGTAAAACAGATAGTGGACATTCTACAGAAGCATTTCACAATTAATTTACCTAAGACTAAGTTTTCATTTTAAATCTATCACAATTACTTCATCTTTTTCTTTTTTTTTTTCTATTTTATAAAAAAAAAGTTTATATATTATATAATATATAAAAAAAGAAGAAATTTTTGAATCTTAAGCACAATCCGTATTGAGATGGATTAAAAATAATGTATCTAGGGAAGATTCAGTTTGAATCGACTATTCCCTAGATACCTACGCGCAGTATTTCACGGTTGAATCAATTTAAAAAAGACCTAAAGTAAGGGATTTATCAATAGGTAATGTTGCTCCAATACCTAACCAAAGAGCTACTGCGGTACCGATCAAAAAGACTGTTGTAGCTACTGGACGACGAAATGGATTTTGGAATTTATTGACATTCTCCAAAAAGGGTACTGTTAATAATCCCGTTGGTACTGAAACCATTAAAAGAACACCCAACAACTTATTGGGTACTGTGCGAAGTATTTGAAATACGGGAAAGAAGTACCATTCGGGTAATATTTCCAAGGGAGTTGCAAATGGATCTGCCGGTTCACCAATCATTGAGGGTTCTAGGACCGCTAAGCCTACGTTACATGCTATAGTACCCAAAATAACTACTGGAAAAATATATAAAAGATCATTGGGCCATGCGGGTTCTCCGTAATAATTATGTCCCATCCCTTTAGCCAATTTAGCTCTTAATACAGGATCATTCAAGTCAGGTTTCTTTGTTATTGGGATAGGTGAATTCTTATGGATCGACCCCCCGAAGGAACCGGACATGAGAATTTTTCATCATCCGGCTCGAGCAAGAATCAAATCAAAGGAATGACAGAAGTGGATCTATACCAAATCTATATTTCATCCATATCTACACGTATATAATGACTCTATGTAAGAAAATATTTATCGAAAACTCCATTTTCCGGAGTTGCAACTATTCATTGGCAAGAATTAAGTTCTTACAAGTAAATGCTCAATATCCAAGTAGGCTTAAAATTTTGATCATGATCAAGTGCTTTTTGGATTATCTCATATCTTGTGGGATTATCTCATATCTTGTGATTGGTATTTATTCTCATAATATCTTGAGTCTTCTTAAATACAAAGAATTTACTTGTTACTAATACAGTTTAACCTCTGTTCTTCCTTAGATCCCTTATTTCACTCCGATAGTATCATGGATCTGGATGGATGCAAAGGAAATGGATGCATTTCCATACTATAAACTATAAATAAGTAAGTAGAATAGATAGAACATAATCCAGATTATGCCACATCATCTATTTTACGGGATCTTACGGAGCCTGTTCGTGCATGACATGGATTCGAGTATGATCATGGAAAAGATTCTCCTCAAGCGAACCAGCCTATCTTCCGCTACGTAGGGGGACTCGCGCGGTGATTGGATGCGGAGACACATTTGGTTGTGAATTCCAATGTGGCGGATAAAATCATATATCCGCATGGCCCAATCAATAGTTCAAGTCACACACTCCCATAATCCATCTTCTCTTCGGAGGATCCACTTCAACTATTCATATCAAAGTATCAAATAAAGAATACTTCGGAGTTGAAGAGAAATATCCAAATAACATGTCTTATTTTTTTTTTCAATAATCCATATTTGTAGCAATGAGATACTATTGTTCCTTTCCGAAATAATATATGATCGATTACAAATATCTATGATCTGTCTTCTTTAGGTTATAAAGGACCTGAAATACCTTGCTTACGTATCATTGAGAAGTGCATTAACATAAATACGGCAGTAAGGAGAGGCAATACAAAAGTGTGTAAACTATAAAAACGAGTCAAAGTGGATTGACCCACACTAGCACTTCCGCGTAATAACTCTACCAAAGGCGATCCTATTACAGGAATAGCTTCAGGTACGCCTGTCACAATTTTGACTGCCCAATAACCAATTTGGTCCCAAGGTAAGGAATAACCAGTTACACCAAAAGATGCAGTCAATACAGCGAGAACTACACCCGTAACCCAAGTTAATTCGCGAGGTTTTTTAAATCCGCCTGTGAGATACACACGAAATACGTGCAAAATCATCATTAGAACCATCATACTTGCTGACCATCGATGAACTGATCGGATTAACCAACCAAAGTTGGCCTCAGTCATTATGTATTGAACAGAGGAAAAGGCCTCTGTAACAGTTGGTCGATAATAAAAAGTCATAGCAAAACCCGTAGCTACTTGTACTAAAAAACAAGTAAGTGTGATCCCCCCTAGACAATAAAATATGTTGACGTGAGGAGGAACATATTTACTAGTTATATCATCTGCAATCGCCTGAATCTCGAGACGCTCTTCGAACCAGTCATATACTTTATTGAGATAGGTAAATCGAGGTAACTCCCCCCCCCCCCCCGAGAACCATATATGAGAATTTCATCTCGTACGGCTCAAGCAAAAACATACAAATATTGTTTCAACGGATATGTAATAGAAAATTTGAAACTTCTTAGCCACTTGATTCAATCTACCCCGAAGATCCGAAGAAATAAAAATCCGAAATCTGTTCTTTGTGATGATAATGCCAAAAAATATCAAGTTAGCTCATCCGTCTTTCTTTTTTATATTGATTATTACAGGCCTCTTGAATCTTCTCTTCTCCTATTTAGTATTTTATTTGAGTTTTTTTACGTAATGAAAATTGACTATTGTTTTACTTTTGATAGGAATTCTCTTGTTGAGACCCTATGAATCAATTGAAACCTCAGATTCATACTAGAACCACGATGATTCATCAATAAGTCCCCAAACAAAACTCAAAGGTTCTCTGAGTAAGAACCATTTGATCATCACTTATTTAATGAATAGATGTAATGACTCAACAAAATCCAGAGAAATAGTTGTACTTCCGTCAAAGCACATAGTTCTGAAAGAAGAAAAATTGTTTGATTTAGGGAATACCCTTTTGAAATTTTTTTTTGAGTCCGGTTACGAGGTTTGAATAGTAGGTATGAATCATAGTCCAAATATTTCTTTTCTTGATCTATTCGATATATTTCGTGCTCCGGAAACTAGAATAAATATAAATATCCGACGAGGTAGAATCATCTCTATCAAGATGACAGATCCATTTTCTGTATATCAATAGGATCAATTATAACAAGTCACACACTCATATTCCGGAAATACCGAAACAAAGGAATTTCACGGTCGAACTACCAATACCAAAATGGGCTAGAAATCTGAGTCCTAAGTTGTTTTTTTTTTTTACTAGTACTTCATTGCTCTTATGAACCTAACTCACTGAAATTCCATCCAATAGAACAGAAGAATTATAAATCTCCAAAATAATAGATAGGAATATCGCAAATAGAGCCATTGCGACTCCCATAAGGGGAGTAGTACCCCAGCCCGGAGCTACTTTACCATATTCCGAATTCAACGGTTTCAATAAATCCCCTACAAGAGTTCGTCTTGGCCCAGATCTAGAACTACCCTCAACAGTTTGTGTAGCCATAAATACTATTTCATCGGTTGAGATCTGTTGACTTTGTATACCATTCCGTTGTAGTTGTAAATAAACTATCTTATTGTAGATCCATCGCGATCTTGAAATCTAATAATGGAAACAGCAACCTTAGTCGCCATCTCCATATCTGGTTTACTTGTAAGTTTTACTGGGTACGCCTTATATACTGCTTTTGGGCAACCCTCTCAACAACTAAGAGACCCATTCGAGGAACACGGGGACTAGTCAAAGTAATGAACCTCCTAATATGGCATATTGGGAGGTTCATTACTTCAATTGAGATAATGAAAAATCATTTCATTTTTTTAGTCGGAACCTTAGGAGGGTCTCGAAAAAAGATAGCGAAAAAAATTATCCCTAGAGTAGAGACTAACAGGAATGTATAAACCAATGCTTCCATAGATTCGATCGTGGTTTACAATTATAGCTTCCAAACCTATTTATTTGGGATCATTTATCAGATAAAGAAAGGGAAAGAGTCAAAGAAAAAGCAGTGATTCAAGTCACGATTTCTCCGTCACCTATCCCATGTAAAAAAAAATCAAATTCAAATGTAGGCGAAAAATACCAGAGCAATGTTGTATCAGACTATCTGTCTCCTTGTGGTTGGATCTCCAATTTTTTGGAATGCTCCAAATTCCACTTGAGCATCCAAATCTGGATCAATACCAGCAAAAACATCCCGGAATAAGGTTCTAGCGCCATGCCAAATGTGTCCGAAAAAGAAAAGTAAAGCAAATGAAGCATGCCCGAAAGTGAACCAACCCCTTGGACTGCTACGAAAAACACCGTCGGATTTCAAAGTAGCCCGATCCAATTCAAAAATTTCCCCTAATTGGGCGCGTCTAGCATATTTTTTCACAGTAGCAGGATCACTGTAACTAACTCCATTAAGTTCGCCACCATAGAATTCAACAGTTACACCTACTTGTTCGACACTATACTTTGATTCTGCCCTTCTAAAAGGAACATCGGCTCTCACAATTCCATCTCCATCTACCAAAACTACCGGAAATGTTTCAAAAAAAGTAGGCATACGACGTACAAAAAGCTCGTGTCCTTCTTTATCTCTAAAGATAGGGTGTCCTAACCATCCAACAGCTATTCCATCCCCATTGTCCATTGAGCCCGCTCTGAATAATCCTCCCTTTGCCGGATTATTACCAATGTAATCATAAAAAGCTAATTTTTCGGGAATTTTCGACCAAGCTTCCGATAAACTCAGATTTTCAGCTAGTCCAGCACCAACTCTTCGATATATTTCTTGCTGAAAATATCCCTGATCCCACTGATAACGAGTGGGGCCAAATAATTCAATCGGAGTAGTTGCTGAACCATACCACATAGTTCCAGCAACAACGAAAGCTGCAAAAAACACAGCAGCGATACTACTGGAAAGGACAGTTTCAATATTTCCCATACGTAATCCTTTGTATAGACGTTGAGGCGGACGGACACTAAGATGGAATAGACCTGCTAATATGCCTAATGTCCCCGCTGCAATATGATGAGAAGCTATGCCTCCTGGAACAAAAGGATCAAAACCTTCCGCGCCCCACGCTGGATTTACAGGTTGTACTTTTCCAGTTAGTCCATAAGGATCGGACACCCATATTCCAGGACCATACAAGCCTGTTACATGAAATGCACCAAAGCCAAAGCAAGCCACCCCTGAAAGAAATAAATGAATTCCAAAAATCTTGGGCAAATCCAAAGAGGGTTTTCCCGTACGTTCATCACAGAATATTTCTAGGTCCCAATACACCCAATGCCAGATAGCTGCCAAGAAGCACAAGCCGGAAAACACAATATGTGCACCTGCCACACCTTCGTAACTCCAAATACCCGGATTCGTTATAGTTCCCCCTGTAATACTCCAACCGCCCCATGAATTGGTTATTCCTAAACGAGTCATGAAGGGTATAACGAACATACCCTGTCTCCACATTGGATCAAGAACGGGGTCAGAGGGATCAAAAACCGCTAATTCGTATAGAGCCATTGAACCGGCCCAACCAGAAACTAAAGCTGTATGCATTATGTGGACAGAAAGTAACCGACCGGGATCATTCAATACAACGGTATGAACACGATACCAAGGCAAACCCATGGAAATACCCCTTTATCAAAGATAAATAGACACTATGTAACTTTATCGCATTGGACTAAAAAACTAAAAAAATATATATATATACTATGTACCTAACCTTTTTCAGTAGATTATCTATGAACAAGGGTTAATTTTTATTCCGTTACATTGGGAATAATGGAAAATTTCTGTTCGTAGGAACAAAGAGAAGCAGATCTATTCTATACCCGATAAGTAACAATACGCAATGGGGAATTGGTTTCATTTTTGGAAAACGAATGCATAAACACTTGTTGATTATTCGAACGATCCCCTCATAAGAATTTTTCTTTATTCATTCCGTATTTCTGTATGAACCCTCCAATCTATGTATAAAATAGTAGAAACAGAAATAAAAATTATGAAGACAATAAATTCATTGTTACGTTTCCACATCAAAGTAAAATATAGTACTTTAATTTCTTTTTTTTTTTAATGCCCATTGGTGTTCCAAAAGTACCTTTTCGGAGTCCTGGAGAGGAAGATGCAGTTTGGGTTGACGTATAGTGCGACTTGTCAGACATATTGGGTCATATGGGATTTCCCCGTTCTCTCTCCCGATCGAGATATCCTCTGTTTCGCCCAAGAAAGATTGATTGAACCTTCAAAAACTCGGAGCGCGAAGTACAATTAAATCAATTTTTTTTAGAGATCAATAATCTAAATTAGAAGAATTTATGGTTGGCTTGTACCAATAAAATGAAATATTCAGGCTCCATTCAGAAAATACCAAAATTGGTAATATAGGTACCATTACCACTTGTATCATAAAGGATTTTTATACCCTAGGGGTTATCTCAAACTACCAATCAATGGATGGTATAATAAATATATCAAATAGTTTGGCGGAAGGCATGAAAAGAATTGAAAAAAATCGTAGCAAAAAAAAGTGGCACTGACATAATTTGCCCTATATGTGCAAATATAATTCGGATAGATATTTACCCGGAGTAGAACATGAACCTAAAAGAATTAAATGGGCCCATTTAGGAACAAGAAAATAACATCGTGATTTGAATCTCGATGAAACAATACATCAATGAGAGGTTAGTTCAATAAGTTTTTTGAATTCTTTTTTTTATTATAGATAGGGTTTTCTAGGGAAGGAAGCAAAAGCTTATGATGTTTCTTGAAAAATGGAATAATATAAGAAAAAGTCCCTTCATTTTCATTAGAGAAAAACAAAAAACCCTGTTAAAAAAAAAAAAGAAATAGGACTGGAATCGACACATTGATTTTTTTTTCGCAATTTTTTTGAACCGTATGCATCCAAAGGTGCATGTACGGTTCCTAAAGGATACAATTTTGTCCTAATCAACCGACTTTATCGAGAAAGATTACTTTTTTTAGGCCAAGAGGTCGATAGCGAGATCTCGAATCAACTTGTCGGTCTTATGGTATATCTTAGTATAGAGGACGATACTAAGGATCTTTATTTGTTTATAAACTCCCCCGGTGGATGGGTAATACCAGGAATAGCTATTTATGATACTATGCAATTTGTGCCACCTGATGTACATACAATATGCATGGGATTAGCCGCTTCAATGGGATCTTTCATTCTGGTCGGAGGAGAAATTACCAAACGTCTAGCATTCCCTCACGCTTGGCGCCAATGAGTTTTTTATTTGAAAAAAAAAGACTATGCCTTCGCCATATGGAACATGAATAATAAGTAATAATAGCATGGCATTTTAAGTTCGATATCAACAAACCTTTTTTGTTTTTTCATAACATGAAATTATGTATCGAAATAGTAGTATGAAACAAAGGTTATTTCCGATTTGATCTTATACGTCGGAGGTCTGTTTCAGCGTCACAAACAAACCATTTTTCTTACACACCAGAAGTGCCTTTCTGATATTAATGTTATAAAAAAAAAAGAAAAAAAAAAGATCTTTTTTCCTTACCTTATTTGATCGGATCAGAAAAAACCTTGGGATTGCTAAATTAAAGACGAGATAAATAAGAAATATATAAAGCAACAGAACCATCATAGTATTTTTGACTTCTACGAAAGGAAGGGTGGTAAATGGATCATTCAACGATCTGGATCGGATGGATTCTATTTGTTTCTGGTACCTTTGTCCCCTTCTTTGGCGGACAGAAGGGAAAGGTCAATTCCATTGCAGAGCCGTATGCAATGTACAAAAGATGCCTGTACGGTTGTTCAATTCTATCTTTTTCTTATTGTTATTTTGATT